AATCCCGCAGATACATATAATTCCGAAGAATATGTGAGTGATTCATATACAGCATCTCTTTCTTTTATCAAAGGTTCTACCAATTGATATGTTTCCACAAATAATTGAAATTCAATTTCTTGATCTGTATCTTCAATTTTTGGAAACTTATAAAGTTCTTCTGTTAAGCCCTGATCAATGAATCTACAAAATCCTTCAAATTGGATCTGATTAAAACCAGGTATTGTAGACATTCCCTCATTTACATCCCCAAGCATTTTGAATTTCCCTTTTATCAAAAAATTCCATTATTGAACCATTCTTCATCAAATCATATGGATTGATTTAGCAATGATGGAATTTCTATTTTGTTTACTGAATCACATGAAATTTTACCCATCCCGTATATGGAATGTATGAAATGCCTATGAACGGAGGAATAAAGACAATTTTATAGTCAAATTGGAATTTTTAACAGATACAAAACCGAAAGGAATTAAGAAATGCCACTTAGACTTATGAAGTTTTGGATATTCTATCCAAAAAAGTGATTCCATTTCTACCATTATTATGATATTCCATATTCTAATCCGATTGGGTACCAGAAAAAGAAATGGATTCGGATTTAATCTGTTCGATCCTATAAAGACATTATAATCATCAAAAAGATATAGTTGATATTTTTTTAGCACTTCCCTTTTTCATGGATTCTATTGTTCAACAAATGATTCGCATAAAAGAAAGATACTTTTATTTTACCCTTTTTTAGTAGAATACGATTGAAGGACGTAACATAGTAATAAAGTTTGTATTTATTAACCATGTGTAGATAGCTATCTATGTTTCCTCCTTTATTGAAGTTCTATTCGGGACAGCGCGTGCTATATCAAAATTTCCATTTTCTATTCCATCTATTGAATGAAAAATTGAAGCACTACAATTTACTGATAATTCTCTATAGTCATGATAGATAGATATGATATCCAATTCGATATTTGTATAACAATTTCTGTTCTGGGGTTTACATATACTTCTATTTGCTGGTATAATAGAAATTGGGAAGGATTTTTTTTATGGAAAAGAATCAATACTGATTGGTTATGTATCAATTTGGATTGTCTTATATCATTAGGATTAATAAAAGACAATCTTGGATTTGAATCCAAGAATCGTTCATGAATTTACAGTCACATTTAATAGTTAATGGTTCCAATTTGTCCTAAATTTTTACTTTTGTGACTGAAAAACCACATTTTGTTTTTCCATTTTTCAATATAAATATAAAAAAGAGAGGGAAAATTTTTAGATATTTCGTTTTTGAGATACTATACATACATCCGAAGGGATGGATCCAATCCGAAAAACGAAGGATTTTTTTCTTTTTGGGCGTTTAAGAAAACGGGATTCAAGATGCAAGTCCAATAAAAAAAGAAGTTTAGGAATCCCCCAACTCGACGAAAACAAAGAGAGCCTTTTTTCATCTATTTTGTAGGGTATCATCCATTTTGGCGGCATGGCCGAGCGGTAAGGCGGGGGACTGCAAATCCTTTTTCCCCAGTTCAAATCTGGGTGTCGCCTGATCAAGAAAAAACTCGAAATCTCTTATTTCGTTTTGCTGATATAACTCGCTGAATTTTTCCCCAGCAGAAGCAAACAAAGTAAAAGAACTCTTGAGACTTGTTTGCTTGGTCCTAAACATCTGGGTTTGGATCGCGAAAGCTTAAAGTGCTCTAAATGGTTGCCTTGCCTCTAGGATTCAAGGACAGATTCTAGTGGTAGAAGGAGAAGGGCTCTCATATAAAGATTTATTGATTCCCTTCCACTACTAATGTATTGTTTAATTACCGGGTCCTGAATTCGATTGGATAGCCTGACGGAAAATCGAATGAGTGGTTGTGGAAAAGGCTGAAGATACTTTCTATAGAGACCCAGGAGAGTCTCTAAGTCTTCGGTATCCAATAACAATTCGATGAAAAATGGTTTAAAATTGAAATGAAAAAAGAAATTCTTTCTTTTTAATAAAAAACCCTAGTCAAGAATGGAATAGTTGGTCCTCCGATTGTTTCACAGAGACAACCCTTATACAGTAAGAATTAGATTCAATGGGAAATAAAAGGATATGATAGATAACGATCTATCTTGACATTCTATTTTTCATATTTTTATAACTTTTCTAAAGATAAAGACAAGAAAAGATAGAATAGGTCAGGTCTTATTATTTCTACATCTTCGGAAGATTCCCCTGATACTTCTAAATGGGTCACTGCGTATTTTGCTTGTGCTTAACGTTTTCCGATTCTACTAGAAAAAGAATATCTTTAAAGAATTTTTTATAAGCAGATTTTTGAAAGCCTTTGATCAATGGTGTTGGGTCAAAATCCCTTTTTGACTCTACGCCAGTGATTCCATTATTATTAGTATTAGTGAACAATACTGAAATAATTCCTTCATAGAGATAGGGGACATAATTTACATGGATATAGTAAGTCTTGCTTGGGCTGCTTTAATGGTAGTCTTTACATTTTCTCTTTCACTCGTAGTATGGGGAAGAAGTGGACTCTAGAGGTACGACTAATTGAGGTGAGGAATCAAACTGTATCGATTGTTTTATAGATCGTTTTGCAAAGTCTTTTTACTTTTTATTTGATTTTTTTCTTTCCCTTCTTTTTTATTTTTTAAGAGAAAAACGTTCGGTTATTATAGTAACTGGATACGTACCTTCTATGGGAAACAACATGTACAACATATACATAGTGGGTGTCCAAGGAGAGACTACGCATAATAAGATCTTACCTTGGCAAGTCACATATTGCGCACTTACTTTAGCACTTGTTATTTATTTATTTTCGAAATCTTATTTATGCTATACTTAGGCTTTATTGACTCATTTCATATCATGGTTCAAGAGTTTAAATAAAATGGTGGTTTTTCTTATTCCTTTTCGAAATCCAAATACATTTCCAGAGAACTTCTTGGATCATCTGTTAACTGCTCAATCAATTAATTTTTCGGAATGCTAAAAGAAAATGAATCGATTTTCCCTTTTTAAATACTATATTCCATATTCCCTTCGCCCATGGATTGGATTCTATCGATGGATACAGGGATCCGTATTGAAAATAATTCGAAATCTAGGAATTCGAAGCGTACTATTCAGAATTGCCTTTCGATTGTTTTGGATTGATTGGAATGAAGACAAATTAAATAGAATTGGGATGCTATGTACATTACATATATCAATACATATATCAAAAAGATATATATTGTAGATTAATCTATATTAAGCCTATATTATTTTTATACAGTACAACTTGTTACATTACAATAAATTACAATACTAATAGCTAGTATATAATACTAATAGCTAGTATGGTAGAAAGAAATATAGGAATCTTTCTACCATACTATCGGATCTCATAGAATACTATACCGCCAATTCGAGTCCGCTCATTTCATTTAAGACGCGAAATGAAAATCCTTTTGATTTCTTCTATCTCTTCAATCATTGACTAAGAAAAGAAGTCAAGTTTGATTCAAATTAATCACTTTGACTGACTGTTTTTACGTATATTATAAGTAAAAAAGCAGTAGGAACTAGAATGAAGAGTGCAGTAGCAATAAACGCGAGAATATTTACTTCCATAATCTCATTGTTTTTTTATTTGGCAATAACTCGGGATTTAATCCCATAGAGATGATAAATCTTTCGCCTGTAAATTCAACGAGATGAATTACATTTTGATGATATTGAATCGGATCAATATCATGAATAACAATATCTGAGCTATCAAATCAATTCATCGTCGAGAATTGAATAGTATATAACATAGGAAGATCTTTTATCCATACCGAATCCAAAATAGGATTCCTGATCCAACCCCTTTACTTTTCTTTTTATTTCAATTTCTCCTTCTTTTTCATTCTTGTTTTTTCTATAACCTAACGCCTCCCTTGTACAATCATCTGATGACGTATCATTTGACCGCTCTTACGTTTCCGTTGTTTACAAACCCAAACAAACAATAGAAGTAAAATAGAAAAGAACGAGACCGAGTCTTAAGGTATAAAAAATGGAATATTCTCTCACACTATTTTCGAGTTTGTTCTTTTTTCGACAGTACCATTAAAAAATAAAATGATTATTCATCCCCTCTCTCTAAGGAGAGGTTGGATCTTTCTTTGATCTTTAGTTTATTAATATATATCCTCCTTCTTTGGATTAAAAACGAAACGGGACGCATATATTAAAAAAAAAGTTCAAACTATTTTATCAAAGCAATTATGTGAAATTCATTTTGTATCGTACATCTATTTGTGCATGGGTTCCCGGTAAATATAGAGTACTCTATTCTATTACACGGATCCGGAGCAATTGAAAAAGCCCGACCCAGTATGGTATCGATATCTCTTGGAATCCTAAACGAAATAGGATGCTACCAATAATCGTAGCAATCCACATATGTCTCTATCTCATCTATCAATACTGATAGATTGAATGGAAATTCTTCTATTTCTTTGATGAGAAATGCGAAACGAAAAAACAAAAAAAAAAGAAAAATAAGAGAAATCCAATCCCTGTTGGGAATGAAATTTGACTATTTTATTTGTATCTCTTTTCACATCCAAATGGAGAGATGAATTAATGTATTTTTTTTTGGATTGGATTCCTTCGGGACTGACGGGGCTCGAACCCGCAGCTTCCGCCTTGACAGGGCGGTGCTCTAACCAATTGAACTACAATCCCCAGGAAATAAAGTGTAGAGTATACATACTCTTTTGATTGCATTTAAACCATTTCTTTTTCGATTCGAATCGCCGTGGTGCAAGGCTAACAGAGGCTTGAGTGATATATTGATATCTCCATAGATAGGCACTTTAGTGAGAGCGACACATATTACTAGTAATCCTTTGATTATTGCCAAATCGGGTAATAATCAATCTTTAAATGAAAAAAAATTCCTTTACTTACACTTCTACTTCTATTATGAAATTTATGAAATTCGATTTTTAGCAAAAAAAAA